GACTCCGTACCACCGAAAGGTTTGGTCGCATACTTGAAAAATAACCCAAAAAATCAAGGGAATGCTTGGATAATTGGTTTATATAAATCCTTCCCGGTTGAGACCACACATAAGAATGACATTGCCATAAATTGACAAGATAATATTTCCACTTATTCATCAGAAGAGGGGTATCCTTCAAAGACATAATTGATTTTCCTTGATATCTAACATAATGCATAAAAGGATCCTTGAAGAACCATAAGATGGCGGCCGGAAAATCATTAACGAAGACTTCTTCTACAGGATATTTTTTTTTTTCATAGAAATGTATTCGCTCAAAAAAGATACCAAAAGAGGTTAATCGTAAATGAGAAGATTTATTACGAAGAAAAAGTAAAATGGATTCGTATTCACATACATGAGAATTATATAGGAGCAAGAATAATCGTGGATTACTTTTTGAAAAAATCACTTTTTTTGGAGTAATAAGACTATTCCAATTATAATACTCGTGAAGAAAGAGTCGTAATAAATGTAAAGAAGAGGGATCTTTCACCCAATAGCGAAGGGTTTGAACCAAGATTTCCAGATGAATGGGGTAGGGTATTAGTACATCCGATACATAATTTAAATGTGGGAATTTGTCCTCTAAAAAAGGAAATATTGAATGAATTGATCGTAAATTATAAGATTTTACGATTTCTGTCGCCTCTAAGGAAGATACTAATCGTAGGGAAAACGGAATTTCCACAATGACTGCAAATCCCTCCGACATCATTTGAGAATACAAATTTTTGTTGTACCCAAAAAATTTATTTTGGTTAGAATCATTAGCGGAAATAATCAAATGATTCTGTTGATACATTCGACTAATTAAACGTTTTATAATTAGTAAACTAGATTTATTGTCATAACCTACATTATCCAACAAAATAGATCTATTTAAACCATGATCATGAGCAAGTGCATAAATATACTCCCGAAAGATAAGTGGGTATAGGAAGTCATGTTGCTGATATCTATCTAGTTCTAAATATCCTTGAAATTCTTCCATTTAAAATTTGATTTGAACCAGAAAAGAAATAGTTGATTTATTGGGTTATCAAATGATACATAGTACGATACAGTCAAAACAAGGTATTATAGTAAGAAAAGAATAGATACAGATACCTCGGAACAAGTAAAACTCATCAACAGACTCTCTAGCCTCTCTTTTTCCATCTAATTGATTTATGTTCATTCTAGGGTAACAAGATGGTTAGAAGTCCTTTATTTTTTCAATCCAATCGCTCTTTTGATTTTGAAACAAAAAATCTTTATCAATATACTGCCTTCTTCTATACATTTATCTCTACCCCATAATGGGTAATAGCTAATAATTAGGACTCATAAGAAATTTATAATCCACTCATGGGAAAAGTTTTTCCCGTATTAAGCACTAATATATTTTTAACGTCTAATTAGATCGGGTAATCATTCTAAAATTAAGAACAGAAGCTCATTACTTTTTGTTTCCCTATAATTGGAACCGTAGTAGGGCTCTACCCATTTATTCACTAGACCAAATTCATTTTTTTTTTATTACACGACAAGAATTCAAACAATTAAAATAAGGTTTTGGACCTATTCGGTAAGAATGAAATATTCTCAGAATTATCCATTGATACGACATGCTGCTTTTTCCATTCATTCCTTTCAGGATCAGTCGTGGTCTTACAAACTCTACCGATGGTATGGACGAATCTTTTGCTTCATACAAATGTGTAAAAGATGCTAGCCGCACTTAAAAGCCGAGTACTCTACCGTTGAGTTAGCAACCCAAATAAAATAATTAGAATTGTAGATACAATAGGAATCTCAATAAATAAAAAGATTGAATTGCACAACGCAATCCAAACCAATCAAAACATTAAAATAGCAAAAATTTTATAAATTCTAATTGATTTTATAAATTCTAATTTATTTTATAAATTCTAATTGATTAGATTCTGAACATAATAAAAAACATAATAAAAATGAACAGATCTGATGAAAAAACACAAAATTCTCAGATAAAAATAGGGATAAAGTCAAATTTTTATAAATAGCTCCTTGTCTCTTATGTCATCCATTAATTCTATAGTATATATAGATTTTTTTTTAGTTTAATCTTAATCAAAAAAAGACTTCTTGTATCACTGAAAATACAAGAACCCATTATTTGAATAAAATAAAAACTATGGGACGGAGATATAAACGGATCCTTTTATCCACGATCATATTATATTTATTTGATACACTGTTGTCAATATGAATGTTGAGAAAAGAATACAAAAGAAAAAACAATTTATAAATATAACTAACAATTCCAATCAATTAGAATTATTTAAATAAGAAAAAAAAAACTAAGGACTTGTGTTGGATTGGCGCTATATATAATATTTATATTTCTATACAATACAATATTGATACAATATTGGTGGAAAAATAAATTAAGGCGAAAGGTATAAAAAAAAATGAAGTTTATTCACTAAAAAAAAAAAGTTTAATCCTTTGTGTTTTTTTATTTGTTCCTAGAGTTCCACCTAAAAACACCTCATTGACAGTAATCTCAAAATTTTATATTTCATTAATTGAATTTTATTTGTTGATTAAGGCGAAGTTCCGTAAAAACCCCTGCCCTTTTTGAAATATCATGAACAGTTCCTGTAGGTTGAGCACCTTTTTCAAGGAAATATAGAATAGCAGGAACATTTAAATAGATTTGATTCTTTATCGGATCATAAAAACCTACTTTACGAAGATCTCTTCCCTCTCGTCGGGATCGAACATCAATTGCAACGATTCGATAAATGGCTCATTGGGATAGATGAACAATACCCCCCCCCTAGAAACGTATAAGAAGTTTTCTCCTCGTACGGCTCGAGAAAATTCTAAATTATGTCTATGTATAGAATCATAATATCAAATAGATCCATAAAATCATCAAATTAATTATATTATTGAAATTCATTATATTATTGATTTAAAGTACTTTTTTCTTAGTTTCCCCCCCCTCCCCCCCAAAAAAAATTATTTGTATCCTCATAACTCAAGTTGAATAACTCTCAAATAACTCAAAAGAAACCCTTTAGGTATTAAATTTATTGAGTGGTCTCTAACCCTTTTTGTCTGTCTCCTTTAGAATCTATTTTTATTCTTCAATATGATCTAGTTGTTGAGACAATCTAAAACGGTATTTCCTTGTTCCAGGATCTTTATCTTTGCCTTGAATCATTGGGTTTAGACATTACTTCGGTGATCTTTAAATCGTTTCAAAATGGCAGCAACATACCATTTTTTGTGATTTCTTTCTATCAAAGAATCTTATGAATGGTTGATTCCTACGTAATACACTTAACTTTTGATTTGATCAAAAGAGTTTTACCAATTCCAACAAAATTTACTTTTTAATTTGAAATTTTATCGAATTGGATCCTTTAGATTTATATATCTAAAATATACTTACGAAGTTGTTCCAATTTATTGATCGATACTAACCTTAGATTCTTGCCCTTGATAAATTAATAAATACGTTATACTCGAGCTCCATCGTGTACTATTTACATGGCAACACTCTAAAAAATGAGGGTTCCAATGGAACAGAACAAATGATGTCGAGCCAAGAGCACTTTCATTCCTATATAATATAAAAAAGTGGTGGATGTAAGAATCCACAGCTGATCATGTCCTTCAAGTCGCACGTTGCTTTCTGCCACATCGTTTTAAACGAAGTTTTACCATAACATTCCTTCAGTTTGGAACCAGTATGTAATTGATTCAATTATGGAATCGTGAATAATCATCGGTTCGGTCGGTACATAGTAATCTATACTTTTTTCTTCTATATGAAGAATGGATAATTTATGACGAAGTCTCAACAAGAATTCAATCAATTTAACCCCATTGTTTATAATTTTTTATATTTTAATTTTGAATAATTAGAACTAACATGAATAACTAAACACGAATAAACAAGTTATTTTGAATCTCTATCTTCAAGTAACGTGATAGGATAAATTAAACAATTTCACACTTCTTCGAGCACCAAGAACTCATAAGAAATCATTAAAAAGATTTAATTGATTGAATAGTTTCCTACCCTATATCATTATTTGCATAAGGTTTTACAGTAAGTACCATTCGCTTTTTATCATCATTAAGAATTAAGAGAGAGATAAATCCATATTGGATTAAACCATCAATGATTAATAAAAAAAGGATAGATAAAAAAAAAGACTGATGTAAGGAAAGATTGAAGATTTAGGTTGTTATTTTTTCATATTTCATATTGTTAAATCAGAAATATTTAACAAATAAAAATTTCGTTTCATATGTGTGTTATTTGAACTCGATTAAATTTGTGAAAAAGATATGATTAAGATTTCATAAAAAAAAAAGAAAGAAGAATCACATTCTATAACAATATTATACTCTTAAACGGAAGACTGGTCGAAAAGACAATCTTTATTTGGATATATTTTATTATGATTATAGATATATATTGTATTATAGATTAATAATATGATCGTGGGTCAGGTATGTTCTGGGACGGAAGGATTCGAACCTCCGAATAGCGGGACCAAAACCCGTTGCCTTACCACTTGGCCACGCCCCATTTCTAGTCGACACTAATAAACACTAATATTGGTACTGGTTGTTCGTCAACTCAAGTCTAAATATCTATTATCTATAAAATAGATTACTAGAATTTTTATACATGTAGACGTAGAATTAAACTGAATTTATTGATCATTACATATAATTCAATTAAGATATTGTATGAAAGTATGGTTTATTCTATTCTCTTTTGATTTGAGAATTGAAAGATTTTTGATTGGGTGAGTTCAAATCAAAGAAAGTTTTTTGGTCTATCTTATTTTCTTTTTATTCATTTTTCTTTTCTATGAATAATAACATATTTATAATAATAAAATAAAAAAAAAACTCAATTTATTAATAACTCAATCAAAATAAATAAAATACAATTATCCTCAAGAACAAAATGTTTGTTATGCTTAATATATTTAGTTTGATCTGTATCTGTCTTAATTCTGCTCTTTATTCAAGTAGTTTTTTCATCGCCAAATTGCCCGAGGCCTACGCTTTTTTAAATCCAATCGTAGATGTTATGCCAGTAATACCCCTGTTTTTTTTTCTCTTAGCCTTTGTTTGGCAAGCTGCTGTAAGTTTTCGATGATATCTTTAATTTAATAATGTCTAGACAAATTCATGATTTATTGAAAAATGAAAAAAAAATTCAAAGAATTGATAAGATCAGATAAGTCTTACACCCTCAATTCAAATATTGAAATTCTTGTACAACCGCGATAAATCTGGATCACCCCACTCTATTTCTTGGTGTCAAAATAAAAAATCAATCAAAAAATCAATCAAATAGGGTATGCGGTATAAAAACGGAGAATCTATTCTCTTTTTTACTAAAAAAAAATCTTGGAGATTATGTAATGCTTACTCTAAAACTATTTGTTTACACGGTAGTGATATTCTTTGTTTCTCTCTTTATTTTCGGATTCCTGTCTAATGATCCAGGACGTAATCCTGGACGTGAAGAATAAAAGATAAGGTTTTTGTTTTCCTTGCTTGATTTTTAAATGTTCTTAGTAGGATTTTATCTATTACACATTTTTAACTATTAAAAAATAAAAAGAGCTCGCGAAAAATTTGAAAGAAAATATCAAGTCATCAACAAAAACGGAAAGAGAGGGATTCGAACCCTCGGTACGAAAAACTCGTACAACGGATTAGCAATCCGACGCTTTAGTCCACTCAGCCATCTCTCCTCCAAAAAGGATAATACTATGTTACATTATAAAAAATAAGGATTGAAAGAGCCCTTCATAATATTTTTTTTTCATCCGAGGGTTCTTTTTAGTTCCACGGCCCGGCTAAGTACTGACCGGGCCGGGCCCGCCATTTATTGTTCCAACGAATCATAAATAAAATGATTTTAAAAATTTGAAAACTAAAATACTTGCTTGTTATTACGATTGGAAAAATAATAAAAAACTCTTTATCATACGATTTCTATGATATAGAATCAAATGATATCGAATCAAAGTGTCATTTCTTATCTTAATTTTTTATATTTATTCTTTAATTCCTTTTATTTTAGTTATTTTAGTAAAGTAAATCAATAACAAAAAGGGGGCTGTGGATTCTTGCACAATACATTTTCGTATATGTTATGACTTAAGTAGTTTTGTGGAGACGTCTAGGTCAAAAACCTACGGAAAAAAACACTTGTTATTTAGTTATTTAATGAATTATCTTTTCCGAATCTCATTGGGTTCTCTGATACAACACGTAAACACTCTAATTTTCATGATTATTTTATGATCCTATCTTTTCTTTTCTTTTGACTCTTTTCACTTTTTATTACGACCCATTTTCTTGTTCGACAAAAGGTTCATTTATATACAATAATCGGATTGTAGCGGGTATAGTTTAGTGGTAAAAGTGTGATTCGTTATATAATCCTTTATATAGTTAAGGGTTCTTTCGGTTTGATTAATATTTCATTCCGACCAAAAACTTTATTTCTTAAAAGGATTTTATCCTTTACCTCTCAATGAAAAATTCGAGGAAGAATATACATTCTCGTGATTTGTATCCAAGAATCAATTAAAAATTGAAAAATTGGATTATGAGATTACGAAACATAATTTTTTTTTTAATTAGATCAATACTTCTAATTGAATGAGTATGAGTAAAGGATCCATGGATAAAGATAGAAGGTGGCTTTCTAATCGTAACTAAATCTTTAATTTGGAATTTGTATTACGGAAATTGAAGCAAAATGGCTATTAAACAATGACTTTGGTTTACTAGAGACATCGACAAATTGTTTTAGCTCGGTGGAAACAAAATGCTTTTCCTAAGGATTCTCTCACATAGAAATAGAGAACGAAGTAACTAGAAAGGTTGTTATAATATAATCCCCCTCTTTTCTATAGGGATCGTCTAGAAAGCGGGTTGTTCTGAATACATTCAGACAGAAAAGCTGACATAGATGTTATGGGTGGCATTTTTTTTTCGTTCATGTCTTAATATAGGAATTTATACATCTTCCATAAAGGAGCCGAATGAAACCAAAGTTTCACGTTCAGTTTTGAATTAGAGACGTTAAAAATTATGAATCAACGTCGACTATAACCCCTAGCCTTCCAAGCTAACGATGCGGGTTCGATTCCCGCTACCCGCTTTTACTTTTTTTTATTAATAAGAAAAAAAAAAAAGATGAAATATAAATATTTTGATATTTTTATTATTTTATAAAAAATTTTATGAATATAATTAATGTAATGCATCATTGACTTGAATACGGAATTCCCAGAATTGTTTCAACTATTTTGCCGAACAAGAAATAGGAAAACTGGAATGAAAAGCGTCCATTGTCTAATGGATAGGACAGAGGTCTTCTAAACCTTTGGTATAGGTTCAAATCCTATTGGACGCAATTTATTTACATATGTATAC